GGAACAGGCCCTATTACAAGAATATTTTTTTTATTAGGGCGGTAGCTCAGAAAAGACAAATTTCCTATCTTTTCTTTCATCTCGGGAGAAATACGATCGGAAGGAGCTAATTCAAACCCCTCCGGTAAAATAAGAACAGCCCCCACATTCAAACCCCCTTTCTTACCATTAGCAAGGACTTGTTTCACTTGCTTATCATAAGGAATTCGAACAACTGCTTCAAATATAGTATCGGGAAGTACTGCTTGTGGAACCTCAATATCCACGGGCTTATTAGCTAAATGACAATTGGCACATACAATACGCCCGGTCGCTTCTCGTGGATTTTCATAACCCTGCTGCGCAAAAATGGGATATGCACTTGAAACGGATGTCTGAGTTATGATATATATGATGAGCGATACGGAAATAGATCGAGTAATATGTTCCTTTATCCAAGAAAAAGTATTTCTAGTTTGCATAGTCTAATCATTGGTCTGAAAATTTCTACAATAAATTGGGTAGGTCGCTAGTATAGTTTCCTATCCACGATTCTGCTATTTATTGGAATCATTTTACTGGAATACTATACTATAAAAATAGTATGAAAACCCCCCGGATAGAATGTTTTTAATACTTATGTAGAACTACAAAGTAAGAAACGTTCTAATTGGATTAATATTGGTGGATCATTTATCAATCATTCATTGAATGATAAATAACTACAAGTGACGGAGATACACGATTTAAATAACGAAAAATCCAATATTTAAAAATAGTATCGAGAATAACCGGAAAAGTGGAAACAAGACTAGATATAATTTGATCATTATGACCAAATCCAAAATCTTTGTATACAGAACCAATCATTAGTTCCCAGCCGTGGGGTGAATGAAATCCGATACATAAATCGGTTAATAAAAGAATTGAAAAAGCTTTTACTGTATCACTTAAGTTATATAGGAATTCCTGAGTCCAAGAATTAAGAATAACAAGTTCTTCATTACCTAAAATAGAAAAACCACTTAAAATAACAAAACAGATTATATTTGCCGAGAAGTGTAAAATTGTATGGATACGATCCTCGTTGTGTATCTTGATTAATTGGTTCGTTTCTTTGTGGATTCCTATAAGAAGCTTTTGTAGATATGTCTCCGAGTATTCCTTGATCATTTCTTCCAAGAAGAGGATTTCTTCTAATTCCATGAACTTTTCTAGAATACTTTTTTCTTGAATATCATTCAAAAAAATTTCGGATTGGCCGATATTCGCCCAATTAATAACCCAAGATTCCATATTTTTAGTAAATGAGAGAGAAATCCACCAGGGCAAAAATACTATAGATGCAAGATACAAAAGAGGAGTGAATGCTTTCTTTTTTGCCATTTTTCGCCTGTTAATTTTTAATTAACCCACTCCATTTGTCGGACTTTATGTAATCGAATATTTCTTTCAAACATGAGTTCTAGACAGGGCATCAAACCTATGAATCTATTTTATTTGTGATTTTGTTTTGAATCTAGAAAGAATACAGAAATAGACTAAGACTCCACTTCAAGTTCGACTGAAGAAATAATACAAAATAGTGTTGCTAGATACCTCAATTCATCAAATTCCAAACAAATGTCTCCTTTCGATGAATGGCCGAAAGAAGTACTTTGAAGAAATGAATATTATTGAGATTTTGAGACGAAAGAACCCCTTATTCTATCAAAATATCCAGTATTTCGAAAAAAAAAATTCCAACGATTCCCCATAGTCAAGAATAGAATAATTGAGAAAAAGATATTGTGATGGTCAAAAAAATAAGCGGCAAAACAAGTAAAAAGGTCGATTGACAAAGAAAATAATTTACAAGATATGGTTTATCTGCATCTAAAGTATCATTTAGTTATAGAAAAACTAAAAGGATTCTTGCGTTTTTTCCCTCCTGCCGAGAAAGCATTCGTTCTTCCGCCCAGTTCCTTTTCTCAAAATCAAAATACTTCAATTGGTACGCGCAAGAAATAGGCCAATTCCGCGGCTTTTTGTTCAATTTCTCGTGGAGTTAAATTCTCATCAGTACGGGTCAACGGAATAGCCCCCCGGCCTCTGATATCCATATAAAGGACACGACGGGCATAAATACCCTCTTTAACTTCTATTCGAACGGATTGAATATCTTTTATAAGGAATCGGAGGAATATGCGACGATTTTTTCCAGGAAATCCCCAACGAAAAATACACACTATTCCTTCCTTTCTATCGAATCGATCATAACCACTACCTACATTCCAGGAAATTGTGCACCACAAATAGGAACTAATAAAGAGACCCGCGATTCCGTAGAAAGACATCACGATTCCCTGTGGAAAAAAAAGGATTTGCTGAGACGGAACAAAAGATATCAAATTTCTACCAAGAAAACTGGAAGTTCCAACCAACAAGAATCCTAATGAACCTAAAAAAATGATAAGGGCCCAACAAAAATTACTTAGTTTTCGAGACCCCGTTATAAGTTCTATCCATGTATCTTCTGATCGCCAACTCATACTTGATCCGATTGCATTTTATTGAAATTGAGAGAATACCCCAAATGATTTTGACTTTACTTTTTTTGTTTCCGAATGAACTTTCATCAACTAGCACTAGTTTGATGTGAACTAGCACTAGTTTAATGGGAACTTTTAGGAGTAATTCATCAAATTGTTTAGATCTAAAATAATAACATACCCCTCATATGATCCCAATATACATATTGATATATATATAGATCCACCAACTTTACATTTTAGGCATCCAGCGATCCTGATCTATTTGAAACTGGCTAGAATTCAGTTATCTATAGATCATTTTCTGCAGACATAAGAGCTTTTTCCTTTATGTTCGGCGGAAATCACATGTTCTACTATATTTTCTTTTCCGAAATAAATATCTGTGTTATGCTACAAGTCTAAGTTAAAAAAAAAAAAAAGAATGAGACTGGGTCCCCTCGGATCTAAACAATCTTGTTTTTTTGAACATAAAGAAATAAAGAACCCATTGCAATTGCCGGAAATACTAGGCCTACTAAAGGCACAAAAATAGAGGGAAAATTGAAAGTTGTCATAAAATGGGGTACCTCGATTTATTATTTGTACCTGTTCTTATTTTTTTTTAATATCATATTTTATATTTATACTAATTATAATTAATAATTGTAATTATTATGAATTCGTAGATTAGAGATATTAAGTATCTAAGTGAGTATATAGAATAAGTCCAAGGAATGTAGAACTAAATAAATGGACTTATTCATCTATCTATATGAAAGATACATATGATAATCCATTTTATTTTTCTTCGTTTCTTTGTGTTTTGTTCTTGTCTTTGAATTTCATTTTAATATTTAATAAAGAGTTTCTTACAAATTATTGAAAGATTCATTAGAATGCGACACAACCGGGATTTTTAGTGAAAACGGGATTTTCGGGAGATGGAGAAAGATATAAAACTATATATCTATTTTTTCTATAATTTGAATTTGATTATATACGTAAGATGAAATTCGTTTTATTTTCCTAATTTCACGAAAGGAAGAACTCACGTTTTTATCTTGTTGATAGAGACTTCTTAATTAGTAATCGGGAATCTAGGTAAAAAAAAAAAGAGTTATACGCAACTTTTGATTTTGATTCTTTCTACAATTAGATCTTAGGTCGCCAAAGAAAACTCCCTTTTTAGTTACTTTGATTCCGATAAGCTAAGATTCGGATAAGCTAACTACTTTTTTTGTTTGCTACAAATAAAATAATTGAACTTAGTGCGCTCTACTTGATTGAATTGGAATTCAAAGGAAAGAAGGCGTGGAGCTTAAATAACTCACTCAGAACGCTTTTTAAAAGATTACGCGGTACGATTAGGTCGAATAAGCCCTTCTGGAATAAATATTCAGCCGCTTGTGAACCTTCGGGTACTGTTTTATTCAATGTTTGTTCAATTACTCTTTTACCCGCAAATGCAATGTAGGAATTTGGTTCGGCAATAATAATATCTCCCAACATACCAAAACTAGCTGTTACCCCACCAGTAGTAGGAGATGTAAGGATTGATACATACAATAACTTTTTATTTGATTGATAATCATATAAAGCAGACGATATTTTAGCCATTTGCATCAGGCTCAAACTCCCTTCTTGCATGCGCGCTCCCCCCGAAGCGCACACTATAATAAGAGGTAGAAATTGATTAGTAGCGTACTCAATCAAACGGGTGATTTTCTCCCCGACTACGGATCCCATACTACCCCCCATAAACTGAAAATCCATAACCCCAATTGCTACGGGAATACCATTTAGTTGACCTACGCCTGTTTGAACAGCCTCAGTTAATCCTGTCTTTCTTTGATAAGAATCAATACGATCTTTATAAGGCTCCTCCTCCGAATGAAATCCAATGGGATCCAGAGAGACCATGTCTTCATCCATAGGGTCCCAAGTACCGGGGTCGATCGAAATTTCGATTCTTTCTGAACTACCCATTTTCAAATGGTATCCACACTGTTCACAAATATTCATTTTTGATTTCAAAAATTTCTTATAATTTAATCCATAACAATTTTCGCATTGAACCCACAAATGCCTGTATTTTTGAGTTGCATCGAGATCACTAGGCCTTTCTCTTAGAGTTAAATCACTACTCTTCGCGCGGGTTCGTATACTGGACCCCCCACCTTCACTACTAGTTTTACGTTTATCAAAAACGCACCTAGAAATGTAACCGTCACTACTATCACTTACAATGGACGTATCAATACAGATTTGAGACTGAAGATAACTGTCAATGCAACTAGTAATGTGATTATTCCAACTAGATTGAGTATCGTAAATGGAACGATTGTATAAGGAATCTTCATTCGTAGATTCATTATTCATATAACTAGAATTGCGATAACTAGAAAAAGAACTTTCTAGTTCACTCAGAAAAGAATGATCGCTGTCAATCTCAAAAATTTGATTTTCTATATCAAAATAGATAGAATAACTGTCTCCATTACTATCCCT